GTAAAAATAACATTGCCATAAATTGATAAGGTAATATTTCCATTTACTCATCAGGAGAGGCGTGCCTTTTGAGCCCAAAAAGGCTTTTCCTTGATACCTAACATAATGAATAAAAGGATCCTTGAACAACCCTAGCTTGGATTGAATAGAAAAGCCTTCTAGAAGAAGTTTTTTTATTTTTCCATAGAAATGGATTCGCTCAAAAAAGACTCCAAAAGATGTTGATCGTAAATGAAACGATTGGTTACGAATAAAACCGAGTATGGATTCGGATTCCCATACATGAGAATTATAGAGGAACAAGAAAGATTTTTGATTCCTTTTTAAAAAAATGGAAATGGATTTCTTTAGTGTAATAAGACTATTCCAATTATCATACTTGTAAAGAAAGAATCGGACTAAATGTAACGAAGAAGCATCTTTCACCCAGTAGCGGAGGGTTTGAACCAATATTTCGAGATGGATGGGAGGGGTTATTTCTATATCTGACACATAAGTTAAATGTACCAATTGGTCTTCTAAAAAAGGAAATAAGGAATGAATTGAGCGTAAATTCTGAAATTTTACTATTTCTTTCCTTTCGAAGGAAGATTCAAGTCGTAGAGAAAATAAAATTTCTATAATTACTGAAAAAACTTCTGATAGCATTTGAGAATATAAATTCTTGTTGTGCCCCCAAAATGCATTTTGCTTCGAACCACCATTAGTATTAGTAAAAAGAGCTAGATGATTCTGTTGATACATTCGATTAATTAAACGTTTAAGAAGTAGAAAACTGAATTTTTTGTCATAATCCACATTTTCCAACAAAACGGACCTATGATCATGAGCAAATGCATAAATATATTCTTGAAAGATAAGTGGATATAGGAAGTCATGTTGACGAGACTTATCGAGTTCTAAATATCCTTTAACTTCCTCCATTTAAAATAGAAATTCAATTTGAATAAAAGATAATGGATTTCGTGGATTATCAAATGATACATAATGCGATACAGTCAAAACAAGGTATTAGAGGAATAGAAAGAATAAACACCTCGGAGATAGTAAACTCATCAACGGACTCTCTATCCTCTCTTTTCCATATAAAAAACTTTGATTCATTATAGGATAAGAAGGTGGTTAGAAATCCTTTATTTTTCCAACTTAACCGCTCTTTTGATTTTGGAAAATGGATATTTATCAATATACGGCTTCTTTTACACAGTCATCCCCACTCTAAAAGGGAGAATAGTTAGGATTTTTTTTAATGGATAATCCATTCATGGGAGAAACCTTTCCCGGAGCAGGCACTAATATATTTTTAACGTATAATTAGATCGGGTAGTCATTCAAATTACGAAGATAAGCACGTGGCTTTTTGTTTCCCTACAATTGGAGCCAAAGGGCTCTATCCATTTATTCACTTGACCCAACTTTCAATTCATTTTATTTTGCTCCAAGAATGCAAATCAGGACCAAACTTTTAAGAATGAAATATTCTCAGAATTCTCTATTGATACGACATGCTCTTTTTTCCAGTCATTCCTATTTCGGATCAGTCGTGGTCGTACAAACTCTACCGACGGTATGGACGAATCCCTTGCTTCATCCAGATATGTAAAAGATCCTAGTCGCACTTAAAAGCCGAGTACTCTACCGTTGAGTTAGCAACCCCAAGCCAAAAAGGAAAGTCTATAAATCTAATCAAAACCAAACTAAAGATTGCATGACACAATCAAAACATTGAACTAAGAACTAATAAAAAATGAAGGAAAGAAAAACGAAAATCTATGGAACGAAGATGAAATGGATCTTTTTCTTTTTATCCACGATCTAATTATATTTGTTCAATAGACTGTTGTCAAGATAAATGTTGAGAAAAAAATACAATACAAAAACGACAAGAAACTCCATTCGAAATTACTAAGAAAAAAAGAAGGACTTGTGTTGGATTGGCACTACATGGATTATCTACATAGATAATAGATAGATAAAAACGAAATGGAAATAGCAAATATGAAAACAATATATTGGAATTAATTAATCACGAAGTTGACAAAGCAAGTTTAATCTCATTCTTTAGAACTGCAAAGAAAACCATCCAATTAAAGGGAAGATCAGAATTTTCTATTTGTAGATCCAAGTTCTTGAGTTATTCTATTCATTTGAAGATTTTTCTATCAATATCAAACCAATACAAGGTATTTTCATTCTTATCATGTGATTTTAGAGGAACAATAAAAAATGGGTTCTGATTAGAGTAAGAAAGAGAATAGTAAAGAAAAGTTATAAAAAATTAGATTAGATCCGAGTCATACCCACACTTTTTTTTCTTTCATTTTGATTGATTAAGAAAAAGTTCCCTAAAAACATCCGCCTTCTTTGAAATATCATGAACAGTTCCTGTCGGTTTAGCCCCCTTTTCAAGGAAATAGAGAATAGCGGGAACATTTAAATGGGTTTGATTCCTTATCGGATCATAAAAACCCACTTTACGAAGATCTCTTCCTTCTCTTCGGGCTCGAACATCAATTGCAACAATTCGATAAACGGCTCATTGGGATAGATGTAATACCCCCCCCAGAACCGTATAAGAAGTTTTCCCCTCGTACGGCTCACGAAAAAATGATTCGAAATTCTATAATTTGAATGCCAAGTAGATCCCTAAAATCATTAAAGAAATAGAATCACAATAAAGCCCTTTCTTGTTTCTAAAAAAACAAAAAAGACATTCGTACTCATAACTCAAGTTAGATAACTCTCAAATAGTTCAAAGAATGACCTTAGGAATTTCAGTTATTGAGCGGGCTCGAACCCCTTTCTGTCTCGTTTAGAAGTTTTTTTCTTTTCTAGCTATTAAGACAATTGAAAAAAGTCTTTCCTTGTTCCACGATCTTTTATCTTTGCTTTGAATCCTTGGGTTTAGACATTACTTCGGTGATCCTTAATCATTTCAAAATGGCAGCAACATACCCTTTTTTTATGATTTCTTATATCAAAGAATCATTCGAATGATTGATTCCCACTTTATACACTTTGAATCAAAAGAGTTTTACCAATTCGAAAAAACGGGTTTGAAACGTGTTCGAATTCAATCCTTTCGATTTATATCTTGAAGATAAACTTACGAAGTTGTTCCAACTTATTCATTGACACTCACCCTAGATCCTTGCCCCTGAGAAATCAATACTTTCTACTCGAGCTCCATCATATTATGTACTATTTGAATTATAATCGAGAGTAATAGAACAGAAGAAAAGATGTCGAGCCAAGGGCACCTTCATTGCTATCTAAAATGACGGATGTAAGAATCCACAGCTGATCATGTCCTTCAAGTCGCACGTTGCTTTCTACCACATCGTTTCAAACGAAGTTTTACCATAACATCCTATAGTTTAGAAATGGAATCATGAGTAGTCATTGGTTTGGTCAGTACTACTTATATAGTAATGCATTTTACGTGTATATGGGTGGCGAAATTCTGTTCTAAGGAAATCCTCACGAAGAATTTAACTTAAATCCCCTAATCCCAAATTTTATTGTATATTATTGTATAAAAAATATTGTATTATATTTATATAATTATAGAAGAATAGAATTCTATAATAAAAATACAATAGAAATAAGATGAATAAACGAGTCCTGTTTAATAAATCTGCATCTTCGAGTACCGAGAACTCACAGGAAATCATGGAAAATATTGAAAAAAAAAATTCCTACTTGGACATCATTATTTGAATACAGTACATTTTTTTCAGCCTATCCTAAGATAGAAAAATACATCTTTCTTTTCGAATTCAACCATCAATAGGTTAAGGAAAATAGCTAAGTAAAAAAAAAGCAAATTCCGGTTTTTTATGAAGTAGATAAAAAGAGTTCTATCTGTGAAAAATTTTTCTTCCTTATTGCTTTATCTGATTAAAGAAATAGGAATCGAACGAGTAAAGGATTTCCGTATCTATTCGCTAAATTAAACAACTGTCAACTTAATTATGGATTCACTATTTCAATTAAAAGGATCACAAGCATTTATCACAAAAAGAAAAACACTGTTGTTACTGAAATAGAACGATACATTGAAGTCCCCACTTGAAAGTCAATTTTCTGTAATCTTTCCATAAAGTGACTAGAATCGACGAATCACCTCCTCTCAAAATTGTTATCTATATCTATATTTAGAATTATTAATTCATTTTTGGAATTAGAGCAAAAATAGAAATACCTACAAAAAGAAGGTTCAAAGAAAAAAGCATCTGTTACGTATGTAATTTACTTGATCTTTTAGTAATGAGGTTTCATAGAACAGATCAAGGTATTAAAATGGATACTTTTCGTTATGGAGATGATGAAGCATAAATAAAAAGCAGGCTTTTTTCCGAGATGCACTAGGTGAGCTAGTCTAGATATAAAAAAAGGATTCGGATTAAGCTCTTGTTCCTAGTTTTTATTTTACCCCACTAGAGTCTTGTCTGAAGAGACTTAATACCCTTGATTGAATTCAATTTCTACCAAGAAATCTCTTTTATTTTAATCTTTAAATTAAGGGAGCCAGCGGATACAGTTTTTCTAAGTACTTACCTTGTTATTGTAAATAAACGGGGGTTTTGAAAAAAAAAAATCTTTCTTTATTCACATATAATCCATATCCTCTGGGACGGAAGGATTCGAACCTCCGCATAGCGGGACCAAAACCCGTTGCCTTACCACTTGGCCACGCCCCACTGCATTGAAATTCTTCACTAATAAACACTACTGTTAGTATTGGTTATTCGTCAATTCCAGCCAAAATTTCTATGGAATGAATAATTTTTACCACGTGTCGATATAGAATTATATAAAAATGGATTGATCATTACATATAATTGAATTAAGATATAAGATATTGTATGAAATTCAAATTTCTTCTATTTAAAATTTGAATTGAAAATGGAAGGATTTTTATTGGGGTAAGTTCAAAGAAAAAGAAGGGTTTTTGAGTCTATTTTAATTTCTTCATTTTCCCTTATATCAATAACTCAATCAAAAAGCAATTATCTCCAAGAACAAAAAACTTTTGTTATGCTTAATATCTTCAGTTTGAGTGGTATCTGTCTTAATTCTGACCTTTATTCGATTCATTTTTTATTTGCCAAATTACCTGAGGCCTACGCCTTTTTAAATCCAATTGTAGATCTTATGCCAGTTATACCCCTGCTATTTTTTCTCTTAGCCTTTGTTTGGCAAGCTGCTGTAAGCTTTCGCTGAGCTATTTAATAGAATACTGTTCTAGAAAAAAACTATCCTAGAAAAATGCATGCTTTATTCGATAAAAATGCTAACAATTGATAAGATCAGATAGAGCTCTTGGTGCAAATAAAATAGTTGCGCTAAATCTGGATCACCTCATTTCTGCATTCTGACCCTTTTCCGGTGAAAAACTCGAGTGGGTTACTCAAGAATTAGCTATTTTTGTTTTAGATATTAAAAAAACTTTTGGTAATGAAAGAGTCTTCTTCCAAATATTACAAATGAATTTATGAAAATTCATTTTTTTTTTGAAACTGCTTCATTTCTTAGTATCAAAATAGTTAGGATATGTGGTATAAAAATGGCGAATCTATTCTCTTTTTTATAAAAAAAAATGATATTGGAGATTGTGTAATGCTTACTCTCAAACTCTTCGTTTACACAGTAGTTATATTCTTTGTTTCTCTCTTCATCTTCGGATTCCTATCTAATGATCCAGGACGTAATCCTGGACGAGAAGAATAAAAAACTAGGATAAGACTTTTTCCTTTCTTTTGCTTTATTTTCAGATTTTCTTAGAATTTTTTTCGATTTACTCCTTTAAATAGGAATTTTACTTTAACAAAATAAAAAGGATTTCCTTTCCGATAAATATTAAAGAAAACGAAAAGATAACTTCAACGGAAACGGAAAGAGAGGGATTCGAACCCTCGGTACGAATCGCTCGTACAACGGATTAGCAATCCGACGCTTTAGTCCACTCAGCCATCTCTCCAGTTGAAAAAGAATAAGTACTATGTTATATTACTTAACATGTATAAGGTAAGGATTGAAAAGAGTATTTCTTCTTGATTTTTCCTTTATTATATAAATCTAAAGAAGGTTTAACCGCAATCCCATGATTTTTTTTTGATAAAGTAAGAGTAAGGGCTTTTTCATTCCCACGGCCTGGCCGGGTTAGTACCTAGCCGGGCCTTTTCAAAATACTTTAGTCTAAAAGGGATTATTCTTTTTTTTTTTTTACTAGATATAGTTGGAACTAATTCCGAAAACTAGACGTAAAAAAAAAAAGAAAGGATAATAAAAAGGATCCTCTCCTTTTTATTTGAGAAATTCTTTACTTGAAAAAAGGGGGTTAAATTATTTAACCGTGGATTCTTCCATCAGATATTTTTAGGTTATAACTGAAGTTATTTTATCGAACCCTAATTGGTCAAAAACCCTCGAGCAAAAAAAGATAGAACAGGTTATTTAACTAATCCCTTTTATTAATAATTTAATAATTAGAGTCACCTGAGAAAAGGCATCAACACCCTATTTTTGCTGATACCGCTACAATTTTTTTTGTTCGACAAAAACCCATTTCTATACAATAATGACATTGTAGCGGGTATAGTTTAGTGGTAAAAGTGAGATTCGTTATATGAATCCCCTAATAGTTAAGGGGTCCTTCGGTTTTCTTTGTATTCCGAACAAAAACTTTATTTCTTAAAAAGGATTTAACCCTTTACCTCGCAATGACAAATTCGAGGACAAATCCACATGCTCGTGATTTTTATCCAAATTTGAATTAAAAATTTGAAAATTGGATTCTGAAATTACGAAACAGAATTGTTATTGAATTGGATTAATACTTCCAATTGAATGAGTATGAGTAAAAGATCCATGGATAAAGTAAAAAACTTTCTAATCGTAACTAAATCTTCTATTTTTATTTGTCGAGGGAAAATTGAAGCAAAATAGCTATAAAATGATGACTTTGGTTTACTATAGACATCAACATATTCGTTTAGCTCGGTAGAAAAAAGGCTTTTCCTCAGGATTCTCTCCACTAGAAATAGAGAACGAACTAACTAGAAAGATTTTTCTAATCTTCCTCTTATAGAGGGATCATCTATAAAGCGAGCTGTCTTGAATGTATTCAAGATAGAAAAGCTGACATAGATGTTATGGGTCAAATTTTGTTGCTTTTTTTTTCGTTCACAGCTTCAATCATGGAATTTCTCCATCTTCCATAAAGGAGCCGAATGAAACCAAAGTTTCATGTTCGGTTTTGAATTAGAGACGTTAAAAATCCTGAGTTGACGTCGACTATAACCCCTAGCCTTCCAAGCTACCGATGCGGGTTCGATTCCCGCTACCCGCTTTTTCATTTTTTTCTATATTTATCTATTTATATTCTATTTACTTTCTATATATATTTTTATATCTATAATATAAGTAAATAAATATAGAAATAGAATTGAATGAAATAGAATACATCATTGAATTGAATAGACAATTATCCTGATT